TAAAATTATATTTATTATAAAAATTATTAAAAATGGTATATATACATAAATAAATAAAAATACACATATAAATATATACGTGCGTATTATACACGTGTGTATATATATATATATATATAAATAATTTAAATAATTATTTAAATTTATATATATATAAATATTTAATTTATTATTTAATTTAATAATATAATTACTTTTTTTTAAATTTAATTATATATTAATAATATATCTTCATTTAAATGATCTGTATTCGGATTATATTGATATTAATTTTTAATATTAATATTATGAAAAAAAAATAAGAGAGATTAATAAAAATTTATTAATTTATATTAAATGTATAATATAAAAAAAAAAAAAAAAAAATCTATGTCAAAAATTTGTACATATAATAAAATAATTATGTTTTTGGAAGTTTATTATAAATTTATTTTACATATAAATTTTAGTATATAATTTTAATTATTTTAATAATAATTAATTTAAATTTTAAGTAGTAATTAATATTAAAAATTTAAGAAATTAAGATTTAGTAATATAAAAATTAATAACTAATTTTGTGCCAGCAGTTGCGGTTAAACAAAGATTAAATTAAATTATTTCAGTATATAATAAATAAATTTATTATTAAAATAAATATTAAATTATTAGGTGAAATTTTAATTTAATTAAATTTTATATAATAATTATGATTTAATAAATTTTAATATAAACTAGGATTAGATACCCTATTATTAAAAATTTAATTTATAATACTAAAATAGTAAATAATAATTTATTGAAACTTAAATAATATGGCGGTATTTTAGTTCATTTAGAGGAATCTGTCTAATAATTGATAATCCACGAATAAATTTACTTAATTTATAATTTTGTATATCATTGTTAAAAAAATATTTTTTAGTAAAAATAATATTTTAATTTTATTATATAAGTTAAATCAGATCAAGATGCAGAGTATAATTAAGAATATGATGGATTACAAAAAATATATTTAAATGAATAATTTTATTGTAAAATAAATTTGAAGGTGGATTTAAATGTAATTTTAATTAATTTATTAAAATGATTAATAATTAAAATATGTACATATTGCCCGTCACTTTCATTTAAAAATTGAAATAAGTCGTAACAAAGTAGAGGTACTGGAAAGTGTTTCTAGAAAGACAAATTAGAGCTTGTGAAAGTATTTCATTTACATTGAAAAGAAATTAATAATTAATTAATTTGGGGGGTAAAATTAATAATTTATAATTAATAAAAAAAATTTTAATATTAAAAAAAAAAAATGGGGGTTTGAGTATTTTTAATAGAAAAAATTAATATTTTTATAGTTGAATATTACTGTAAAGGAATTTATAAGTAATTGAAGTTAATTAATATAAAAGTAAATTTAATTTATTGTATCTTGTGTATCAGAGTTTATTAAATAATAATAATTTATTTAAATTAATCTCGAATTTAAAAGAGTTAATTAATTAAGAAAGTTAATGTTGTATAATTTTTTTTAATAATTAATTGGAAATGAAATGTTAATCGTTTTTAAAGATATCTAGTTTTTTTAGAAAAAAATTTAATTTAAAATTTAAATAATTTTATAATTATTTAATTAATTATAAAAATTTAAAATTTAATATTTTAGGGGATAAGCTTTAAATTAAATTTTTATAATTAAATAATTTAAAATTAAAATTTTTAATATTTATATTGTTTAAAAATTATAGTTTGTTATAAAAAATTTTAATTAAAATAAAATTTAAAATAATTTGAATTTTTATAAAAAAATAATTTATAATTTTATAAAATTAGAAATAATGATAAAATTAGTATAATATAATAAAATTAAATAAAAATTTATTTAAAATTAAATTAAAGGAATTCGGCAAATTTTTATATTCACTTGTTTATCAAAAACATGTCTTTTTGATAATAATTTAAAGTCTAATCTGCCCACTGATATGTATATATTAAAGGGCTGCAGTATATTGACTGTACAAAGGTAGCATAATCATTAGTCTTTTAATTGAAGACTTGTATGAAAGATTTGATGAAATATAAACTGTCTCTGATTTATTTTTAGAAATTAATTTTTTAGTTAAAAAGCTAAAATAAAATTAAAAGACGAGAAGACCCTATAGAGTTTTATATTTAGTTTATTTAATATTAAATATATAATTAAATTATATTAAAAAAATAAAATATTGTATTGGGGTGATAGAAAAATTTAATAAACTTTTTTTTGTAATTATACATAAATAAGTGATTAATTGATCCATTTTTAGTGATTATAAGAAAAAATTACCTTAGGGATAACAGCGTAATATTTTTTTTTAGTACATATAAAAAAAAAAGTTTGCGACCTCGATGTTGGATTAAGATAAAATTTAAATGCAAAAGTTTAAAATTTTGATCTGTTCGATCATTAAAATCTTACATGATCTGAGTTCAAACCGGTGTGAGCCAGGTTGGTTTCTATCTTTAATAATTGTGAATATTTTAGTACGAAAGGATCAAATATTTGAAATAATTTTATAATAATTTGAATATTAATAATAGTTATTTAACTATTTTGGCAGAAAATTGTAATGATTTTAGAATTCATATATATATATATATATATATTATATATAAATAGTATATGATATGATTGGATTTATTAAATATTTTTATTGGAATATTAATTTTAATTATTGGGGTTTTAATTGGGGTTGCTTTTTTAACTTTATTAGAGCGTAAGGTTTTAGGTTATATTCAAATTCGTAAAGGTCCTAATAAAATAGGTTATATGGGAATTTTACAGCCTTTTTGTGATGCAATTAAATTATTTTCTAAGGAACAAGTTTATCTTAATTATTCTAATTATTTAGTATATTATTTTTCTCCTATTATAAGTTTTATTTTATCTTTAATAATTTGAATATTAATTCCTTATATGTTTAATATAATTACTTTTAATTTAGGGATTTTATTTTTTTTATGTTGTACTAGAGTAGGGGTATATGCTTTGATAATTGCTGGTTGATCTTCTAATTCTAATTATTCTTTATTAGGTGGTTTACGGGCAGTAGCTCAAACTATTTCTTATGAGGTGAGAATATCTTTAATTATAATATCTAGAATTATTATAATTATAGATTTTAATTTAATGAATTTTTTTAATTATCAAATTATAATTTGATTTATTTTTTTGATAATACCTTTAAGATTGTGTTTTTTATCTTCGTTAATGGCTGAAACTAATCGAACTCCTTTTGATTTTGCTGAGGGGGAAAGTGAGTTAGTTTCTGGGTTTAATATTGAATATAGAAGAGGTGGATTTGCTTTAATTTTTTTATCTGAATATTCTAGAATTTTATTTATGAGATTATTATTTGTTATTTTATATTTAGGGGGTTATAATTTAACGTTTTTTTTTTATTTAAAATTAGTTTTTTTATCTTTTTTTTTTGTTTGAGTTCGGGGTACATTACCTCGTTATCGTTATGATAAATTAATATATTTATGTTGAAAAAGATATTTACCTATTTCTTTAAATTTTTTATTATTTTATATAGGATTAAAAATATTTTTAGGTTATTAAATATTTTTAGTATAAAATTAATAGAATAATTATTCTTTCTTATGTTTTCAAAACAAATGCTTAATAACAAGCTCATTAATTAATTAATAAAAATTAAATTATCTCATATTTTATTTAAAATTGGATTAATAATAAAATAAGAAAAGTATAAAACTGTTAATAGTTGTCCTGTAATAATATATGGGGCTTCAACTGATCGTGCTCCGATTCAAGTTAATAAAATAATAATTGTAATTAAAGATCAAAATAAAATTTGATTTATTGGATAAAATTGAATACCTTGTATTTTTTTGTTAAAGGTAAATGGTAGGATAATTAAAATTAAAATAGATATAACTAATGCAATAACTCCTCCTAATTTATTTGGAATAGATCGTAAAATTGCATAAGCAAATAAAAAATATCATTCAGGTTGAATATGAATAGGAGTTACTAATGGATTGGCTGGGATAAAATTATCAGGATCACCTAATAAATATGGATTAATTAATGACAATATAATTAAAATTAAAATTAAGGTAATAAATCCAATTAAATCTTTGAAAGTAAAAAATGGGTGGAATGGGATTTTATCTAAATTTCTATTAATACCTAAAGGATTATTTGATCCTGTTTGGTGGAGAAATAATAAATGAATTATTGTTAATATTATGATAATAAAGGGGAATAAAAAATGAAATGTATAAAATCGAGTTAGGGTAGCATTATCTACAGCAAATCCCCCTCAAATTCAATTTACTAGTATTGTTCCTAGGTATGGAATAGCTGAAAGAAGATTTGTAATAACTGTTGCCCCTCAAAATGATATTTGTCCTCATGGTAAAACATATCCTATAAATGCAGTAGCTATTAATAAAAATAAAATAATAACTCCTATTATTCATGTATATTTTAAATTAAAAGATTCATAATAAATTCCTCGCCCAATATGAAGATAAATACAAATAAAAAAAAAAGATGCTCCATTAGCATGTAGGGTTCGAATTAATCAACCATAATTTACATTTCGACAAATATAATTTACTCTATAAAAAGCTATTTCGATATTAGCTGTATAATATATTGTTAAAAATAATCCTGTAATAATTTGAATTATTAAACATAAAGCTAATAAAGATCCAAAGTTTCATCATGATGAAATGTTAGAGGGAGAAGGTAAATCAATAAGGGAATTGTTAATAATTTTAATAATAGGATGGGTTTTTCGGATAGGGTTAAATATGTTTATCATTAGTTTGATAAATTTTAAATACTAGATCGTAATGGACCAAAAAAAATATTAGTAATTTTTACTACTGCAACAAGGGCAATAAATAAATAAACAATTATTATTAATGTTAATATATAGGTTTGTTCATTATAAAGTTTAGAAAGATTTAAGTTAAATTCATTATTAAAAAATAAAAATAAATTAAAAAAATTATTTATTTCATCATTAAATGAAAAATTTATTCAAAATAAATTATTTTTAAATAAGAATCTAAAAATAATTAATAAAGATAAATAAAAAATAAATCTTTTATTAAATGGTGAAATTTTAAATAATTCATTAGAGGCGATACTTGAAACATAAATAAATAATACTAATAATCCTCCTAAGAAAATTAAAAATAAAATATAAGAAAATCAATACGTATTAATTAATATTCTTGATAAAATACACATAAAAAGAGTTTGAATTAGAAGTATTAAACCTATAGAAAATGGATGATTTAGGAAAAATATAAAAATTGATGTGAAAATTAAAGAAAATGATAAAAATATTTTAATAATTTCAAAGAATAGTTTAATTAAAATAATAATTTTGGAGATTATTGATAAAGATATTCTTTTTCTTTGATGTTTTCAAAGAATTTTCTTATTTTTGATTTACAAGACCAAGGTTTTTGTTAAACTATAAAAACAAATGATAATAAATATATTATTGGTAATTTTTTTAATATTTTTATTTGGTAATATAATTTTTGTTTCTAAGCATAAACATTTATTAATTGTTTTATTAAGATTAGAATTTATAGTATTAAGAATTTTTTTTTTTTTGATGATATATTTAATAATATTAGATTATAATATATACATATTAATAGTTTTTTTAGTTTTTTCAGTTTGTGAGGGGGCTTTAGGTCTTTCAATTTTAGTTTCTATAATTCGAACTCATGGGAATGACTATTTTCAAAGATATAATTTAATTTAAATGATAAAATTTTTATTTATAGTTTTTTTTATAATTCCTTTATGTTTTAAAATACATATATATTGAATGGTTCAATTTATATTGATAATAATAATAATAATATTTATAAATTTAACTTTAAATATTATAAATTTTTCTAATTTGAGATATATATTGGGTTGTGATATAATTTCTTATGGTTTAATTTTATTAAGAATTTGAATTAGAAGTTTAATAATTATAGCAAGAGAAAGTTTATATAAGAGAAATTTTTATTATAAATTTTTTTTATTAAATGTTATTTTATTATTAATTATATTATATTTAACTTTTAGAGTAATAAATTTATTTATATTTTATTTATTTTTTGAGGGTAGATTAATTCCAACTTTAATATTGATTATTGGGTGGGGTTATCAACCGGAACGAATTCAAGCTGGTATATATTTATTGTTTTACACTTTATTTGTTTCTTTACCTTTATTAATAGGAATTTTTTTTATTTATGAAAAAATAAGAAGAATAATAATATATTTTATAAAATTTTATAGTTATGATATATTGTTGTTATATATTAGTATAGTAATAGCTTTTTTAGTGAAAATACCTATATATTTTACTCATTTATGATTACCCAAGGCTCATGTTGAAGCTCCTATTTCTGGTTCTATAATTTTAGCTGCTATTATATTAAAATTAGGGGGTTATGGTTTATTACGTATTTTAATTATTTTACAGAAAATTAATTTAAAGGTGGGATTTGTTTGAATTATTATCAGATTAATTGGTGGTTTTTATATTAGATTAAAGTGTTTTTGTCAAGTAGATATAAAATCTTTAATTGCTTATTCTTCTGTTGCTCATATAAGTTTAGTAATTGGGGGTATTATAACAATAAATTATTGGGGATTTATGGGAGCTTATATTTTAATAATTGGTCATGGTTTATGTTCTTCGGGAATATTTTGCTTATCAAATATTAGTTATGAACGATTAGGTAGACGAAGATTATTTTTAAATAAGGGTATAATAAATTTTATACCTTCTATAAGTATATGATGATTTTTATTTATATCTTCTAATATGGCTGCTCCCCCGTCATTAAATTTAATAGGAGAAATTAGTTTAATTAATAGTTTAATTAGTTGATCTTGGTTAAGAATAATTATATTAATAATGATTTCTTTTTTTAGAGCTGGGTATAGCTTATATTTATATTCTTATACTCAACATGGTAAATATAATTTAGGGATTTATAGATTTTATGGGGGAGTATCTCGAGAATATTTAATATTAATATTACATTGATTGCCTTTAAATATTTTAATTTTAAAGATTGATTATAGAATAATTTGATTTTACTTAAATAATTTAAAATTAAAATATTGATTTGTGGTGTCAAAAATATGAGAAATCATTTTAAGTTATTAAAAAGTATTCTTTATGTTTTGTTAGATTTTTTTTTTTATTTTTTTTTATATTAATTAATTTTTTTATGGTGATTTATTTTATTATGAATAATTTAGTTATAATATTAGAATGAGAAATTATTTCTTTTAATTCAATAAATATTGTAATGTCAATTTTATTGGATTGAATATCTTTATTATTTATGATATTTGTTTCTTTGATTTCTTCATCTGTAATTTTTTATAGAAAAAGATATATAAGTTCAGATTTAAATTTAAATCGTTTTATTATTTTAGTTTTATTATTTGTTTTTTCTATAATTTTATTAATTATTAGACCTAATATGATTAGAATTTTTTTAGGTTGAGATGGTTTAGGTTTAGTTTCTTATTGTTTAATTATTTATTATCAAAATATAAAATCTTATAATGCTGGTATATTAACAGCTTTATCTAATCGAATTGGTGATGTTATAATTTTAATATTAATTTCTTGAATAATAAATTATGGTGGGTGAAATTATATTTTTTATTTAGATTTTATAAGTAATGATTATTCTATGAAAATTATTGGTGTATTGGTTATTTTAGCTTCTATGACTAAGAGAGCTCAAATTCCTTTTAGATCTTGATTACCTGCTGCTATAGCAGCTCCTACTCCTGTTTCTGCTTTAGTTCATTCTTCTACTTTAGTTACTGCTGGGGTTTATTTATTAATTCGTTTTAATAATTTATTGGTTGATATATATGTATTTAAATTATTATTATTATTATCTGGTTTAACTATATTTATAGCTGGTATTTGTGCTAATTATGAATTTGATTTAAAAAAAATTATTGCTTTTTCTACTTTAAGACAATTAGGATTAATAATAAGAATTTTAAGAATGGGTTATGGAGATTTGGCTTTTTTTCATTTATTGACTCATGCTATGTTTAAAGCTTTATTATTTATATGTGCTGGTGTAATTATTCATATAATAAGAGATAATCAGGATATTCGAATAATGGGTGGTATTAGATTTTATATTCCACTAACTTCTTTATGTATAAATATTTCTAATTTAGCTTTATGTGGGATTCCTTTTTTAGCGGGTTTTTATTCAAAAGATATTATTTTAGAGATGGTAAGAATAAGAAGTTTAAATTTATTTATTTATTATTTATATTATATTTCAACAGGTTTAACTATATTTTATACTTTACGTTTATTAATGTATTTAATAATTAATGATTTTAATTTATTATCTGTTTATAATTTATACGATGAAGATTTTACTATATTAAAGGGAATATTTTTATTATTATTTATAAGATTAGTTTCTGGGAGATTTTTAAGTTGAATAATTTTTTCTTATCCTTATATAATTTATCTTTCTTTTAATATAAAAATAATAGTAATTTATGTGAGTTTAATTGGGGCTTTAATGGGATTTTTTATTAGAAATATGAATATTTATTCTATTAATAAATTTTTAATAACATATAATTTAAGAATATTTTTATCTGTTATATGATTTATACCTGGTTTATCGACTTATATAATAAATTATAGTTTTTTAAGTTTAGGTCAAAATTTATTAAAGAATATTGATATAGGTTGAGGGGAAATTTATAAAAGACAGGGTATTTATAATATTATTAAAAATTATTCAATAATTTTTTATATTTATCAAATAAATAATTTTAAGATTTTTTTATTTAGATTTATTTTATGAATAATAATTTTTATTTTTATATTAATATTATAAATTTAAATAGCTTAATTTAGAGTATAATATTGAAGATATTATGGTGATTGATAAATCTTTAAATATATATATATATATATATATATATATATATATATATATATATATATATATATTTATAAAAGTATTATTTATCTTTATTTTTACAATGAAAATGTAAAGTTTTTTTTAAACTATATAAATAAATAAGAAATATTAATGATTTTAATCACTATAATTTAAGTTAGCAGCTTAAATAAAATATATTTCTAATTGGAATTTTTATTCAATTTTATCATTAACAGTGATATACCTCTTATTTGGTTTCAATTAATAAATAAGGAGTAAAATTATACTCTGTCTTTTAGGTCGAAACTAAATGCAAGTAATTGCTTCTTATTTAAGATAAATTGATTTCAATATTTTTTGATTGCAAATCAAATGTTTTATTATAAACTATAATCCTATAAAAAAAAATTAATTAATTCAATTTAATATGTTTTGGTTTCATTCATGATATAATCCAATTAATAATATAATAATAAAAAAAAAACTAGTTTTATATCATAATATAAAATTTACTATTTTAAATGTAGGAATTAAGGGGAAGATTAGAGCAATTTCAACATCAAAAATTAAAAAAATTATAGTAATTAAAAAAAAATGTAATGAAAAAGGAATTCGAGCTAAACATTTAGGGTCAAAACCACATTCAAATGGTGAACATTTTTCTCGATCGAGAAGAGATTTTTTTGAAATAATAAATGAAATAATTATTATTAAATTTGAAATTAATATTATTATTATGGATAAAATTAATAAGATGATAATTATTTATATTAATTAATTATTAAACTTTTTGATTGGAAGTCAAATATACTAAATATATTATATAAATAGTTAATTTCCTCATCAGTAAATAGAAATATAAAGAAATAATCAAACTACATCTACAAAGTGTCAATATCATGCTGCTGCTTCAAATCCAAAATGATGTGATTTTGAGAAATGATTATTTAAATGTCGAATAAAACATGTAGTTAAAAAAATTGTTCCAATAATTACATGAAGACCGTGAAATCCTGTTGCTATAAAAAAAGTAGATCCATAAATTCTATCTGCAATAGTAAATGGGGCTTCAATATATTCATAAGCTTGTAATATAGTAAAATAAATTCCTAAAATAATTGTAATAAATAATCTTTGAGATGTTTGAGTGAAGTTATTTTCTATTAGTGCATGATGGGCTCAAGTTACTGTAATTCCAGATGTAATTAAAATAATTGTATTAAGAAGTGGGATTTGAAATGGATTAAATGGAATAATACTTATAGGGGGTCATATAGCTCCGATTTCGATATTTGGCGATAAACTTCTATGAAAAAATGCTCAAAAAAATGAAATAAAAAAAAATACTTCTGAAATAATAAATAAAATTATTCCTCATCGTAATCCATTAGATACTAATAAAGTATGTTTTCCTTGGTATGTTCCTTCTCGACAAACATCTCGTCATCACTGATATATGGTTAATAATACAATTAAATATCCTAATATTAAAAGATTTATGTTAAAATTATGAAATCATTTAATTATTCCTGTAACTAAAGTTATTACTCCGATAGCTCCTGTTAATGGTCAGGGACTATAATCTACTAAGTGGTAGGGGTGGTTTTGATTTATTGACATTAATTAACTTCTCTAGAATAAAGTGTTCTAAGAATAGTAATTACATAGGCTTGAATAATTGCTACAGCAGATTCTAAGATTAAAAGTAAAATTTGAATAAAAATTAAAATAATTAATAGGTAGTTAGGTATTGAAGTTCCAGTATTTCTTAATAGTGTTAATAATAAATGTCCTGCAATTATATTGGCTGTTAAACGTACTGCTAATGTTCCTGGTCGGATTACATTTCTAATTGTTTCAATTAATACTATAAATGGTATAAGAATGGTTGGTGTACCTTGTGGAATTATATGAATAAATATATGTTGTGTATTATTAATTCAACCATAAATTATAAATCTTAATCATAAAGTTAAAGAAATTGATAATGAAATATTTAAATGTCTAGTACTTGTAAAAATATATGGGAATAATCCTAAAAAATTATTAAATATTACAAAAAAAAATAATGAAATAAAAATAAATGTGGATCCTTTAAATCTGTTATTTCCTAATAGAGTTTTAAATTCGTTATGAAGTTTTGTTGAAATAAAATTTCATAATATAAAATGTCGATTGGGGATAAATCAAAAAGAGTAAGGAATAAATATTAATCCAATAAAAGTTCTAATTCAATTTAATGGTAAATTAAAAATATTTGTTGATGGATCAAAAATTGAAAATAAATTATTTATCATTTTCAGATTTGATTTTTAGATATGTTAATTATTTTTATATTAGTTTTTTTTATTATTTTATAATTAAAAATATAAAAATTTATTATAATAAAAATTAAAAAAATACAAATAAAAAAAATAAAAAAAAAAATTCAATTAATTGGTATTATTTGTGGAATAAAAGAATATTACTTTAGTAATAATTTAAATTTGACATATTTATGTTATAAATTAACTAATTCTTTCATTAGAGATAGTTGCTAAATTATCATAAAGTGGTTTAAGAGACCAATACTTGCTTTCAGTCATCTAATGAATAATTATTAATTCAATTAATAAAGGTTTTAATTGAAATTCTTTCAATTACAATTGGTATAAATCTATGATTAGCCCCACAAATTTCTGAGCATTGACCAAAGAAAATTCCTGGTCGATTAATAAAAAATCTTGTTTGGTTTAATCGACCAGGGTTTGCATCTACTTTAACTCCTAAAGAAGGTACTGTTCACGAATGAATAACATCAGTGGCGGTTACTAAAATACGAATTTGATTATTTATAGGTAATACTACTCGATTATCTACATCTAATAAACGAAAATTATTAATGTTTTCATTAGAGTTGATTATATATGAATCAAATTCTACATTATTAAAATCTGAGTATTCATAACTTCAATATCATTGATGACCAATAGATTTCAGTGTAATTAATGGATTGTTAAGTTCATCTAATAAATATAATAATCGAAGAGATGGTAGTGCAATAAAAATTAAGGTAATAGCTGGTAGAATTGTTCAAATTAATTCAATTATTTGACCTTCTAATAAAAAACGATTAATATAAGAGTTAAAAAATAAGTTAAATATTAAATATCCTACTAAAATTGTGATTATAATTAAAATAACTAAAGTATGATCATGAAAAAAAATAATTTGTTCTATTAGTGGTGATGCTCTATTTTGATAATTTAGATTAGATCATGTTGCCATTTCTAAAAAAAGGATAAAACCTTTATAAATGGGGTTTAAATCCATTACATATAATCTGCCATATTAGAAGTTACTTAAAATTGGTAATTCATTATATGAGTGTTCTGATGGGGGAAGATTTTGATATCATTCAATTGAGGTTGGTATATTTAATGGAAATAAAATAATACGTTGGTTAATTATTGATTCTCAGATAATAATAATAATTATTATTATTGAAATAAGGGAAATATAAGAACCAAATGATGAAATAATATTTCAGGATACAAATCTATCTGGATAATCTGAATAACGACGGGGTATTCCTGCAAGTCCTAAAAAATGTTGGGGAAAAAATGTTAAATTTACACCAATAAATATGGAAATAAATTGAATTTTTAATAAATAATTATTTATTATTAATCCTGTGAATAAGGGATATCAATGAATAAATCCTCCTATAATTGCAAATACAGCTCCCATAGATAGGACATAATGAAAATGAGCTACTACATAATAAGTATCGTGTAAGGTAATATCAATTGATGAGTTAGCTAATACAACTCCTGTTAGTCCACCTACTGTAAATAAAAAAATAAATCCTAAACCTCATAATATAGAAGGTCTATAATTAATTTGTGTTCCATGTAATGTTGCTAATCAACTAAAAATTTTAATTCCTGTAGGTACAGCAATAATTATAGTTGCTGAAGTAAAATAAGCTCGGGTATCAATATCTATACCTACTGTAAATATATGATGTGCTCAAACAATAAATCCCAATAATCCAATTGCTATTATAGCATAAATCATACCTAAACATCCAAAAGTTTCCTTTTTTCCTCTTTCTTGTGAAATAATATGTGAAATTATACCAAATCCTGGTAAAATTAAAATATAAACTTCAGGATGTCCAAAAAATCAAAATAAATGTTGATATAAAATTGGATCTCCTCCTCCAGCTGGATCAAAAAATGAAGTGTTAATATTTCGATCAGTTAATAATATAGTAATGGCACCTGCTAATACAGGAAGAGATAATACTAGTAATAAAGCTGTAATTCCAACAGCTCAAACAAATAAAGGTATTTGATCAAATGATATATTATTAATTCGTATATTAATTATTGTTGTAATGAAATTAATAGCTCCTAAAATTGATGAAATTCCCGCTAAATGAAGGGAGAAAATTGCTAAATCAACTGAAGATCCTCCGTGAGCAATATTTGAAGATAAGGGCGGATATACTGTTCACCCCGTTCCTGCTCCATTTTCAACAATTCTTCTAGAAATTAATAATATTAATGATGGGGGTAATAATCAAAATCTTATATTATTTATTCGTGGGAAAGCTATATCTGGGGCTCCTAATATTAGTGGTACTAATCAATTACCAAACCCTCCTATTATAATAGGTATAACTATAAAAAAAATTATAATAAAAGCATGAGCAGTAACAATTGTATTATAAATTTGATCATCTCCAATTAATGATCCTGGATTTCCTAATTCAGTTCGAATTAATAAACTTAGTGAAGTTCCTACTATTCCTGCTCAAATACCAAAAATAAAATATAAAGTACCAATATCCTTATGATTTGTTGAAAATAATCATTTTCGCTAATAAAATGGCTGAGGTATAAGCGATAAATTGTAAATTTATTAACGAGAAATTTCTCTTTTATTAGCCTTATATTCAATTATGATATGAAATTGCAAATTTTAAGGTGTATATAAATTACTAAGGCTTAAAGAAAGTTCTTTATAAATAATTTTGAAGATTATTAGTTTAATTTAACTTAAAACCTTAAAAAAAAAATAAGGTTCTAATAATTATACCTAATAATGAAATAAATCTAAAAATATTAATAAAAATTATAAAATTATTTTTAATAAAAGTTTTATATCATTTTAATTTAATAGAATAAAATATAAAAGATGAATAAATAATTCGAATATAAATAAATAATATAATTAATCTAGAAATTGTAAAAATAAAAGAAATAATAAATAAATTATTACTTAATAAATAGTTAATAATTATTCATTTAGGAAAAAATCCTAAGAATGGTGGTAATCCTCCTAATGATAAAAAATTAATTAAAATTAAAAATTTAATAGAAAAATTTAAATTTAAATTAAATAATTGATTAATATAAAAAATATTAATAATATAAAATAAAAAACATATAATAAAAATAAATAATGAATATAAAATAAAATATAATATTCATAAATTTTCTCTAATTGATAATGCTGATAATATTCATCCTAGGTTATTAATTGATGAAAAAGCTATTAATTTTCGTAATGATGTTTGATTGAATCTTCTAATAGTTCCAATTAACACATTAAAAATTATTATTAAAAATAAAAATTTTAAATTTATATAATAAGATAAAAGGATTATGGGGGAGATTTTTTGTCATGTTATTAAAATAAAACAATTTAATCATGATAATCCTTCTATAATATTTGGGAATCAAAAATGAAAGGGGGTAGATCCTATTTTTATTAATAAAGATGAATTAATAAGAATAGAGATAATATTATCATTAAAAAAATTTTTTAATAATAAAAGGTTTAATAAGATAGAAAATAAAAAATTAATGGATGCAATAGATTGAGTTAAAAAATATTTTAAGGATGCTTCTGAATTTAGAAGATTGTTGGGGTTTGATATTAGGGGGATAAATCTTAATAAATTAATTTCTAAACCAATTCAACATCCTAATCATGAATTTGAGGAAATAGAAATTAAAGTTCTAAAAAATAAAATAAATAAAAAAAATATTTTATTTGAGTTAATTATAAATAAAATTTAAAATAAATATATTATATATATTAATTAATGAGTTTTACTCATATTATAAAATTATATTTTAGTGTATGATGCACGATAATTTTTGAAATTATAAGATATAGTTTAATTCTATAAAGTATAATAAAGGTAAATTTTTACATAATTTATCCTATCAGAATAATCCTTTTTATCAGGCACTTTATTTTTTAAAAAAAAGGGATTTCCTTTATATTTGGGGTATGAACCCAAAAGCTTACTTTAGCTTATTTTTAA